CGCTAGTTCGTTCGATTACCCGCTTATTTATGCTAATCTCTATGCCAATTTTATGGCATTGAAATCTGGCAATAGTAACACAGTCCTGTCAATTCAATTTGAACAAAGAAAGGGGTGGTAAAGCCCTAAAGTCAAATAAAATAGTCTTCTTCAAACAAAAACCTACCTATTATGACTAAGAATGCGTTATGACTAAGAGTGCGCTACAAGGGAGTCCCCGAAGTTTGTAGAAAAAGAGCAAGTAAATAAAAGGTTTTTCAGAATTTATTTTTTTTGATCATATAGAATTGACAACCCAAATTTTGTTCTTTTTACGAACCTGATGTCGATAAATCCGCGAGTCTAGAAATTCATTTCGGCTAATTGAACCTTCTCGAACTGTTTCTTTTTAAGAACTAAAAATATTTGTGCCAAAATAACAGATGCCAAGAAGACCAAAAGGCCTTGGACACGTAATGGATCTTGAAGTACTATTTCGGCATCTCCCTGACCAAATCCACCCACATTAGGATTACTCGTTAATGGTTGATCAAATTTGATGGATTCACCCTCTGAAACAAGAACTTCTGGTCCTGGAGGGATAATATCAACCACTTGACGTCCATCCGATGGATCTGTTATGATTATTTCATATCCCCCTTTTTCTTTTCGTATGATTTTGCTTACTATGCCCGCCCCTGTAGCATTATAAACTGTATTGTTACTCTTGCTTCCGTCGGGATAAATCTGACCCCTTCCCCTATTTCCTCCTACATATATAGGATATTTTAAGAAGTGAACATCTTTCTTAGTAGCGGGGTCGGGGGAAAGAATAGGAAAGGTGATTTCACTATATTTCTGGCCGGGGACAGGCCCTATTACAAGAATATTTTTTTTATTAGGGCGATAGCTCTGAAAAGACAAATTTCCTATCTTTTCTTTCATCTCGGGAGAAATACGATCGGAAGGAGCTAATTCAAACCCCTCCGGTAAAATAAGAACAGCCCCCACATTCAAACCCCCTTTCTTACCATTAGCAAGGACTTGTTTCACTTGCTTATCATAAGGAATTCGAACAACTGCTTCAAATACAGTATCAGGAAGTACTGTTTGTGGAACCTCAATATCCACGGGCTTATTAGCTAAATGACAATTGGCACATACAATACGCCCAGTCGCTTCTCGTGGATTTTCATAACCCTGCTGTGCAAAAATGGGATATGCACTTGAAACGGGTGCCCGAGTTATGATATATATCATGAGCGATACGGAAATAGATTGAGTAATATGTTCCTTTATCCAAGAAAAAGTATTTCTAGTTTGCATGGTCTAATCATTGGTCTGAAAATTTCTACAATAAATTGGGTAGGTCGCTAGTATAGTTTCCTATCCACGATTCTGCTATTTATTGGAATCATTTTACTGGAATACTATAGTATAAAAATAGTCTGAAAACCGCCCGAATAGAATGTTTTTAATACTTATCAAAGTAAGAAACGTTCTAATTGGATTAATATTGGTGGATGATTTATCAATCATTCATTGAATGATAAATAACTACAAGTGATGGAGATACACGATTTAAATAACGAAAAATCCAATATTTCAAAATAGTATCGAGAATAACCGGAAAAGTGGAAACAAGACCAGATATAATTTGATCATTATGACCAAATCCAAAATCTTTGTACACAGAACCAATCATTAGTTCCCAGCCGTGGGGTGAATGAAATCCGATACATAAATCAGTTAATAAAAGAATCGAAAAGGCTTTTACTGTATCACTTAAGTTATATAGGAATTCCTGAGCCCAAGAGTTAAGAATAACAAGTTCTTCATTACCTAAAATCGAATAACCACTTAGAATAACAAAACAGATTATATTTGTCGAGAAGTGTAAAATTGTATGGATACGATCCTCGTTGTGTATCTTGATTAATTGGATCGTTTCTTTGTGGATTCCTATAAGAAACTTTTGTAGATATGTCTCCGAGTATTCCTTGATCATTTCTTCCAAGAAGAGGATTTCGTCTAATTCTATGAACTTTTCTAGAATACTTTTTTCTTGAATATCATTCAAAAAAATTTCAGATTGGCCGATATCCGCCCAATTAATAACCCAAGATTCCATACTTTTAGTAAATGAGAGAGAAATCCACCAGGGCAGAAAGACTATAGATGCAAGATACAAAAGAGGAGTGAAAGCTTTCTTTTTTGTCATTTTTTGCCTGTCAATTTTTAATTAACCCACTCCATTTGTCGACTTTATATAATCGAACCTTTCTTTGAAACATGAGTTGTAGACAAGGTATCAAACCTATGAATCTATTTTATTTATGATTTTGTTTTGAATCTAGAAACAATACAGAAATAGACTAAGACTCCACTTCGAATTTGACTAAAAAAATAATACAAGTGTTTCCAGATATCTCAATTCATGAAATTCCAAACAAAACAAGTGTCTCCTTTCGATGAATAGCCGAAAGAACCCCTTATTCTATGAAAATATCCAATATTTCAAAAAAATGAGCGGCAAAACAAGACAGAAACAGGCCAGTTATCATTATTAAGAAAACCCATTTATTGGGTAGTAAAGAACACAAATGAAAGGATAAAAAGGTCGATTGAAAAAAAAGAATTTACAAGATATGGTTTATCTGCATCTGTTTATCCTAAACTTAGTTATAGAAAAAACAGGATTCTTGCGTTTTTTCCCTCCTGCTGAGAAAGCATTCGTTCTTCAGCCCAGTTCCTTTTTCTTTCTCAAAATCAAAATACTTCAATTGGTACGCGCAAGAAATAGGCCAATTCCGCGGCTTTTTGTTCAATTTCTCGTGGAGTCAAATTCTCATCAGTACGAGTCAACGGAACAGCCCCCCGGCCTCTGATATCCATATAAAGGACAGGACGAGCAAAAATACCCTCTTTAACTTCTATTCGAACGGATTGAATATCTTTTATAAGGAATCGCAGGAATATGCGACGATTTTTTCCAGGAAATCCCCAACGAAAAATACACACTATTCCTTCCTTTCTATCAAATCGATCATAACCACTACCTACATTCCAGGAGATTGTGCACCACAAATAGGAACTAATAAAGAGACCCGCAATCCCGTAGAAAGACATCACGATCCCCTGTGGAAAAAAAATGATTTGCTGAGACGGAACAAAAGATATTAAATTTCTACCAAGAAAACTAGAAGTTCCAACCAACAAGAATCCTAATGAACCTAAAAAAACGATAAGGGCCCAGCAAAAATTACTTAGTTTTCGAGACCCCGTTATAAGTTCTATCCATATATGTTCTGATCGCCAACTCATACTTCATCCGATTGCATTTTATTGAAATTGAGAGAATACCCCAAATGATTTTGACTTTACTTTTTTTGTTTCCGAATGAACTTTCATTAACTAGCACTAGTTTGGTGTGAACTAGCACTAGTTTAATGGGAACTTTTAGGGGTAATTCATCAAATTTGTTTAGATCTAAAATAATAACATACCCCTCATATGATCCCAATATACATATTGATATACATATAGATCGACCAACTTTACATTTTAGGCATCCAGCGATCCTGATCTATTTGAAACTGGCTAGAATTGAGTTACCTATAGATTAGATCATTTTCTGCAGGCATAAGAGCTTTTTCCTTTATGTTCGGCAGAAATCATAAAATCATATGTTCTACCCTATATTTCTTTTCCGAAATAAATATCTATGTTATGCTACAAGTATAAGTTTCAAAAAAAAAAACGAATGAGATTGGGTCCCCTCAGATCTAAACAATCTTGTTTTTTTGAACATGAAGAAATAAAGAAGCCATTGCAATTGCCGGAAATACTAGGCCTACTAAAGGCACAAAAATAGAGGGAAAGTGGAAAGTTGTCATAAAATGGGGTACCTCGGTTTATTATTTGTACCTGTTCTTATTTTTTTTAATATCATATTTTATATTTATACTAATTATAATTAATAATTGTAATTATTATGAATTCGTAGTTATTATTAATTAATTCAATTTGAAAATTTTTCATTCGAGATATTAAGTATCTAAGTGAGTATATAGAATAAGTCCAAGGAATGTAGAACTAAATAAATGAACTTATTCATCTATCTACATGAAAGATACATATGATAATTCATTTCTTTCTTCGTTTCTTTGTGTTTTGTTCTTATCTTCGAATTTAATAAAGAAAGAGTTATCCGCAACTTTTGATTTTGATTCTTTCTACAATTAGATCTTAAGTCGCCAAAGAAAACTCCCTTTTTAGTGACTTTGATTCCGATAAGCTAAGATTCGGATAAGCTAACTACTTGTTTGCTACAAATAAAAAATGGAACTTAGTGCACTCTACTTGATTGAATTGGAATTCAAAGGAAAGAAGGCGTGGAGCTTAAATAACTCACTCAGAACACTTTTCAAAAGATTACGCGGTACGATTAGGTCGAATAAGCCCTTCTGGAATAAATATTCAGCCGCTTGTGAACCTTCGGGTACTGTTTTATTCAATGTTTGTTCAATTACTCTTTTACCCGCAAATGCAATGTAGGAGTTTGGTTCGGCAATAATAATATCTCCCAACATACCAAAACTGGCTGTTACCCCACCAGTAGTAGGAGATGTAAGGATTGATACATACAATAACTTTTTATTTGATTGATAATCATATAAAGCAGACGATATTTTAGCCATTTGCATTAGGCTCAAACTCCCTTCTTGCATGCGCGCTCCCCCCGAAGCGCACACTATAATAAGAGGTAGAAATTGATTGGTAGCGTACTCAATCAAGCGGGTGATTTTCTCCCCGACTACGGATCCCATACTACCCCCCATAAACTGAAAATCCATAACCCCAATTGCTACAGGAATACCATTTAGTTGACCTATGCCTGTTTGAACAGCCTCAGTTAATCCTGTCTTTCTTTGATAAGAATCAATCCGATCTTTATAAGGCTCCTCCTCCGAATGAAATCCAATGGGATCCAGAGAAACCATGTCTTCATCCATAGGGTC